CCTTCCATTGCATCAGGTAACCATACATGAAGGGGAAATTGTGCAGATTTAGCAATAGCACCGGCAAATAATAGAACAGCGCACAAAGTAACAAATAAAAAATTGACCTCATTATTAGAAATCAAGTTATTAAATATTTGGAATAAATCACGAAATTCGAAACTCCCCGTTACCCAATAAAACCCTAAAATGCCTAATAATAAACCAAAATCGCCAACACGATTAGTTACAAACGCTTTTTGACAAGCCTTTGCTGCAACAGGTCGTGTGAACCAAAATCCTATTAATAGATACGAACACATTCCAACTAATTCCCAAAAAATATAAATTTGTATCAAATTTGAACTAGTAACTAATCCCAACATGGAAGTACTGAAAAAACTCATATAAGCAAAAAATCTTAAATACCCGTGATCATGAGACATATAATTATCACTATAAATAAGAACTAAAATTCCAACAGTAGTGATTAATATTGACATAATAGAAGTAAGTGGATCAATCAAGTATCCAAATTCTAAAGAAAAATCATTATTGATAATCCAAGACCATACATATTGATAGACAGAACTGCTATTTATTTGCTGAATAGACAGATTTATGGAAAAAATCATGACTATACTTAACAATAAAACGCTCTGAAAAGCCCACATACGACGAAGACTTTTTGTTGCCGTCGGAAAAATAAGAAGTCCCAACCCTATTAACATAGGAACTGGAAGTGGAAGAAAAGGTATTATCCACGCATATTGATATGTCTGTTCCATAAAAAAATTTTTTTTCTTAATTAATTGTTTCCGATTCACCGGATCTTAGCTCTTTCGAAAAAGTAAATAAAAAATAAAGATATGCACTAACTTATTTAATAATTTATATTTATATTAGTATTTATTCTGAGTCTTTTCAAAATTGTTCAAATATGCAAAACAAGAAGTTACAATTGGTCAAATGATATAACCAAGTGACATATAAAAACGAATAGTTATAATAGGAAAGTAGGAAAATAAAAAATATTATTAATATTCATAGAGCAAGGATAAAATTTTAGGCTAAAAAGAGTACTTGATGCTAATATGAATTAGAGGATTAACTAAGGTCGTTGGTCTAATGAAATAAAACCTCTTGATTTTAGTTAGTTTATTTAAACTCATTAACTAATTCATTATGGGATTTATTGTTTTCCATTTCAATCAAAACAATTTATTAGGAATATTTGGAAAGTTTATAAGATTATAGCTCTAAAATAAACTTTTTATCGAGCAAGGATAAAAAATGACTGAGATCCTTTTTTATCAAACTACATACCCTTTAACAGATTTTTTACTAGTCTCATTCGAGTTTTAAAGTTTAGGTGTATTTTTTTTTTTCAAGTTTTACTAAAAAAAGACTCAATTTATTAGGCAAAAGTTTACAAGGTATTTTATTACATGTAAATAAAATATAGAATGACTAAAATAAAGGTATTTTAGGTTCTTTATTTCTTTTGATTTCTATCCCATAGCAGATGAGATATAAACAACGAGAACTAAGAGTTCAAAACCAAAAATTTTTGGTTTTACAAATAGTGTATGGAATCAAAATTTTTTTATTTCGAGTCATTTTTTATTTTCACGGATCTTTGACGTATCTAGATTTCTATGAAGAGAATCTTTTAGAAAAAAAAAAAATAGATAATGAAATAAGATAAGAAATAATAATTCGTTTTGAACAATAGATGTCTTTCACATCCAACTATAACAATGACTAACTTCTTCTTTTTTAAATGGCAGTTCCAAAAAAACGTACTTCGATATCAAAAAAGCGTATTCGTAAAAATATTTGGAAAAGGAAAGGATATTGGGCGGCATTAAAAGCTTTGTCATTAGGGAAATCTCTTTCTACCGGGAATTCAAAAAGTTTTTTTGTACGACAAACAAATAAGTCCTAAAATATTGGAATAATTTGGAATGGATTTGACTAAAAAAATTGGATCAGTAATTAATATCTCAGTAATTTGTTAATTTAATATTAAAGTTAATATAAAATTAACAATTGGCAGTTCCTATTCTAATCAATATGAAATAGACTCTTAATCTTATAAAAAGAAGAAGTATTCTTCTTTCTAAATTCTAAAAATCAAATATATAAGATTTTTTATTTTATTTTTTTAGTATATTTTCATTCAGATTTTGGTGGTGGGGAGTCTTCTTTTCCCCATCGACCTTTAAAAGAATAAATAATGAAAAAATTTTATATTTATCAGGAAGGGCAGATAGAATATTTTTAGTTCAAATTAATTAATTGTTCAAACTAATCCATTCCGTGTTAAAGATTTTTGGATAACTTTCTGACTTCTTAATTTATTATATATACTATATTAAATTTATTTTCCATATATATCCAATTTTCAGCCCAATGAATAATCAATGAATAATCAATAAAAGAACTTAATTGTTGAGATATTATTATATGTACAAGTGGCAATTTGGAGTAATCCAAAATAGGCATATTTTAGATTCAT